AGATAAATCAGTCCAGGCTGGCTTACTAATGGGATGTCCTAATACGTTACAAAATTTCGCTTTAGCCAATGATCCAATTAGAGGCATAATTGGAACTAGGGTCTCAAACTTCTTAATACCACTATCTATTAAGAATGAATTTTCTAACATTTGACTCCGTAACACAGATGGGTTTAGTCGCACACTTAAAAGAAAACCCATCAAATCCGTGGGCTGGTTTGAGGATTGATTGATATAGAGTCTTCTTGTTTGCACCCATAGGGAAAAATTATATTGCCAGAAATTGACAAAGTAATATTTAAATTTAGTCATCAGAAGAAATGTCCCTCTTGAAGCCAGAATCCATTTTCCTTGATACCTAACAGAATGCAGAAAAGGATCCTTGAAGAACCAAAGGATAACCCCGAAGTGCTTAGCTTTTAAAAAATGTTCTAACTTTAGGTAGAAATAAACTCGTGCAAGAAAGGCTCCGTAAGACGTTGATCGTAAATGAGAAGATTGGTTGCGGAGAAAAACGAAGATGGATTCGCATTCACACACATAGGAATTATATAGGAACAATAAAAATCTTTGATTCTTTTTTTTTGAAAAATTGGAAACAGATCTCTTTAGAGTAAGAGTAATAACGCTATTACAATACTCATAAAGAAAGAATCGTAATAAATGCAAACAGGAGGTATCTTTTACCCAGTACCGAATAGTTTGAACCAAGATTTCCAGATGGACAGGGTGAGGTATCAATATATCTAACACAAAACTTAAACGTAAAAATTTGTCCTCTAAAAAAGGAAATGTTGAATGAATTGGTCGTAAATTTTGAGATTTTTTTAGTTCTTTTCCTTCTAGGGAAGATATTAATCGCATAGAAAACGGAATTTGCGCAATAGCTGCAAACCCCTCTGAGATCTGTTGAGAATAAAAATTTTTCTTGTGCCCAAGAAATTCATTTTTGTTAGAATCATTAACAGAAAGAATCAAATAATTCTGTTGATACATTCGAATAACTAAACGTTTTACAACTAGTAAACTGTAGTTTGTGTCATAACCTTTATTTGTATTTGACAACAAAATAGGCCCGTTTAAACCAAAACCCGGATCATGTACAAGTGCATAAATATATTCCTGAAGGATAAGTGGATATAAAAATGCGTCTTGCCAAGATCTATCTAGTTCTAAATATCCTTGGAATTCCTCCATTTTAAATGAGACCGGAAACGAAAAGAAAAGTCGAGGGTTTCTTGGGTTATAAAATGATACATAGTGCGATACAGTCAAAACAAGGTATTCTAGTACAAAATAATAGATACCTCGGAAACCGATAAACTCATCAACGGACTCTCTATCTTTTTTCCATCTAATTGGTTTCTTTCCTATTTCCTATATAGATATAGTTATAGGATAAGAAGATGGTTAGAAATCCTTTATTTTTTCAACTCAATCGCTCTTTTGATTTTGGAAAAAAGTATCCTTATCAATATACTGTTTCTTCTACACATTCATCTCCATTTTCCTTTCTAATGGAAAATGGCTAATAGTTAGGACTCACCAAAAAATCGGTAATCCACTCCTGGAAAAGCCGTCCCGCATCAGTCACTAATCTATTTTTAACGTTTAATTAGGGCGGGTAATCGTTCCAATTAAGAACATAAGCTCGTTGTTTTTTCTTTCCCTACAATTAGAGCCATAAGGCTCGATCCGTGTATTCAATCGACCCAACTTTGAATTCATTTCGTTTCGTTCTAAGAATTTTTGTACCGATCCAATAAGAACGAAATTGTTTCATAATTCTCCATTGATACGACATGCTCTTTTTTCCATTCATTCCTTTCAGGATCAGTCGTGGTCTTACAAACTCTACCGATGGTGTGGACGAATCCCTTGCTTCATCCAAATGTGTAAAAGGCCCTAGCCGCACTTAAAAGCCGAGTACTCTACCATTGAGTTAGCAACCCAAAAGAGAGCATAGTATATAGATACAATCGAGATCAAAATAACGAAATTAGACAAGCCAACCAAAACGTTGAATTAGCAAAAAAGAAAAAAAAAGATCAACTGACAATACAAGAAATTTTCAAATAAAAAACTAGACTGTTTCTTAGATATTTTCATCCACTACATTATAGATAGATATATATTCTTATTCTATTTTTTTTCTCTATCTTTCTATCTCTATATTTTCAGATATTTTTTTTTATTATCTATCCATTTCCTTATAAGCAGTTTTGTTTTGTATCATAACAAATTCAACAAATCTTTGAATAAAGTAAAAAACAAAACCTGTGTTTTGTATGTAGGACAAAAAAATAGAGAAAAACGGATCCATTTACACTTGAATTATATTTGTTCACTACACTCTTGTCAATATGTATGTTAAAAAAAAAAGAATAAATATAATATATAGAACGAAAAATCGAAATTATAAAAATTTCATTGAAAATTTAAGATACGAAAATAATCAATGAAATTGAACAAATAAAAAAAAAGAACTTGTGTTGGATTGGCACTATCTAAATTAGCTAAATAAGGTAGATGATCAGAAAGGAATGTAGAGCGAAATACAAAAGAAGTAGAAAAAATATCAAAAATTATACGTCAAATAAAATAATTAATTCTTTTTGCGTATAGTTCCAAAGAAAACCATCCAATTGAAATAAATATCAGAATTGTTTATTGCTAGCTCCAATTCCTACCGTTAGTTATTTGGTCAATATAAAACTTGCTTGGTTTATTTACTTGATCCTTTTTTCTAGACATCTTATATCAAAAATTTTTATTTTGATCAATAATTAAAGGAGACACAGCCTCCTACGAAAACAATACAAAATAGATCTGAATAGAGCAAAAAGGGTGGGAATAATAAAGAAAGGATTCTATCAAACTATATACGAATCGCTCAAGTCCCTTTCTTGTTGTATTTTTTTTTATTAAGTGAATGTCGTTTCATTAGGGCGAAGTTCTTTAAAAACCTCTGCCTTCTTTAAAATATCATAAACAGTTCCAGTAGGTTGAGCGCCCCTTTCAAGAAAATATAGAATAGCGGGAACATTTAAATAAGTTTGATTCTTTATCGGATCATAAAAACCAACTTTCCGAAGATCTCTTCCTTCTCTTCGGGACCGAACATCAATTGCAACAATTCGATAGACGGCTCATTGGGATAGATTATATGAACAATACCCCCCCTAGAAACGTATAAGAAGTTTTCTCCTCGTACGGCTCAAGAAAAATGATTTATTATTCTTTTTTTTTCAAGTTCTGGATAGAAAAAATTCGAATGGCAAATAGATCCATAAAATCATTAAATTAATTCGACTAAGAATTAAGCCCCCTTTGCTCTTATTCTTCTTTCCTGAAAAACCACTTGCACTCATAACTCAAGTTGAATAACTCTCAAATAACTCAAAAGAAACATTTTGTTTATATTTATTGAGTGGTCTCTAACCCCCCCTTGTCTGGCTTATTTAACCTCTATTGGAATTCTTTATTCTAATCCAGTTGTTGATACAATTGAGAAAGAGAAGGGCCTTTCCTTGTTTCGAAATCTCTTTACTTTGAATCATTAGGTTTATACATTACTTCGTTGATCTTTAATCCTTTCAAAATGGCAGCAACATACCCTTTTTGTGATTGTTTATCAAAGAAAAGAATCATACAAATACTTGATTCTCTCACAATATATTTTGTTATCGAAAAGGGTTTATCAACTCCAACAAATTTTCCTTTTGGGTTGGAAACTTGGCGGGATTGGATCCTTTCGATTTATCTGTCAAAAATATACTTACGAAGTTGTTCGAATTTATTGATTCACACTAACCCTAGATTCTTGCTCTTAAGAAATGAATCAATACTTTCTACTCGAGCTCCATCATGTACTAGTTTAAATTAACTACAACACAATAAAAAAAGTGTGGGTCCTAGTCTAATAGAACAGGGGATGTCGAGCCAAGAGCACCTTTTTCTATAAAAAATGATGGATCTAAAAATCCACACCAGATCGTGTCCTTCAAGTCGCACGTTGCTTTCTACCACATCGTTTCAAACGAAGTTTTACCATAACATTCCTCAAATTTGGAACCGGTATGCAATTGATTCAATTATGGAATCATGAATAGTCATTGGTTTAGTCGGTACGTACATAGAAATCCATACTTTAAATTCTATATTTTAAATTCTATACTATATTCAAGATATATATCTATTCTATTAATATATTGAATATATTCTATTTTTTTATTTACATTATATTTACATTAAATAATATACGGATAGAATTAATGATCTATTAATGAAATTCTATCTAATTTTGGTTTCATATTTTTTTCTATATCTATTTTATCTTTATTTCTATTTTTTTTCTTATAGTACTATATATAGTACTATTATATATAGGTATATATAGGATTATTATAGGATTCTAATAGTAGTATTATGGGATTATAAATAGAAATTCTAAATAGAAAGTTATATAGAAATATAAGACAAACTAAGTAAGTTAATAAATGTAAAAAAGATTCCTAATTCAACATCATTATTGGGATTTTTTTACATTTACAAATTTACAATAAAATAAAAGCAAAAAATACATACAGCTTTTTTATAGAACTCAGCATTAATGATTTAAATAAAAACGATCGGTATATCGAAACGATAACTTGGAAAAACAAATCTAATTTTTTTCACAAAAATAGTAAACCCTTCTTACTGAGATCAAAGACTGAGATCAAAGGTTATATAGATAAGATAGGAATATTTCCCGATTTTATACGTTACGTATTTCTTTTTGGGTTCACTAAATTTTCCGTTAAGGCGAATAGAATGTCTGAATCACCTTTCCTTTCAACCAGTACATAGATTTTTACTTATTCATTTCATTCTTTATAAAATAAAGAACAAAATACGAAATACCTAAAAATTCAGTTTCAAATTCAATATGGAACTTTCTTTTTTGAGAACTCGATTCGAAATGAGATTTGATGAGATTTGGGTAGATACGCAAATCGACACCTTTTATTTTATTTATTGTTGATTAATTCTTATCTACCCCCGGCCAATTCTCCATAGATATCAGGGGTCAGAACCCCCCCCCAAAAAAAAAAGCGCCCTTTTTATTTACATACACAATTATAAACTGTCTAGGTACAAAACGAAACAGACCTAAATTTCATATTTTTTCTTCCTTGTTATTTTACCTCAACATAGTTAACATAGGAACTTTAATCCTATTGATTGAATTCAATATCAACAATACCAATAAGTACTAAAATAAGTACTAAAATAGACTCTTGTTTCGAATCCATATACACAATACGGAGAATTTCTAATTTAGCTGCCTCATTTAAGGGCTAGAGAATATAAAATTGCTTTCGCATTTTGATTATGAATGCATCTTTGAAAATTCTATTAATATTAACATAACGATTAGTATATTTTTATTCTAGTTAATTGTTGTAATTGAAATTTTGAAAATCAATCTATTATCCTATCTTGCCTATATTAGATCACAATTAGATTCAGTTCTATCTGTGTGTGCTTTGAATTCAATTCCGTTTGTGAAAAAGATAGAATTCAGAAACGAATCTTTAAATAAAAAAGCGAAAGAAGAAAAAAATTCTCTATACTATATAAGACTCCATTTTATGTTACCTGTTACAAACAGTTCCTTAAATTTTAGGATAGAATCCAGATGCTCTGGGACGGAAGGATTCGAACCTCCGAATAGCGGGACCAAAACCCGTTGCCTTACCACTTGGCCACGCCCCACTTCGATTTCTACTCTACACTAATATTGTTATTGATTGTTCGTCAATTCCCGCCAAAATCTCTATAGAATCCTGTCGATTGTTATTAGGATTTTCACACGTGTAGGTATAGAATTAAACTGAATTTCTTGATCATTACATATAAATTAATTAAGATAATGTATGAAAGTATGATTTTTTCTATTCTCTTTTGATTTGAGAATGGAAGAGTTTTTGATTGAGTAAGTTCAAAAAAAAGAAAGGATTTTGGATCTACTTTGCTTTCTTCATTTTTCGCTTATCTTATATCAATAACTCAATCAAAATGCAATAATCTTCAAAAAAAAAGATGTCTGCTATGTTTAATATCTTTAGTTTGATCTGTATTTGTCTTAATTCTGGCCTTTCTTCGAGTAGTTTTTTATTCGCCAAATTGCCCGAGGCCTACGCATTTTTGAGTCCAATCGTCGATTTTATGCCAGTCATACCTCTACTCTTTTTTCTACTAGCCTTTGTTTGGCAAGCTGCTGTAAGTTTTCGATGAGATTTCAAATATTGTCCTAGAAAATGAACGGTTTATTCAAGAAAAAAGTCTAATATGGTTATACTAATAAATGAAAAGATCAGATACATCTTATAGTATGAACTCTCAATTCCAATTTCAAATATAAAAAGTCTTGGATAGGATAGCCTCGAAAAATGGGAATCACTTCCTTTCTCGTTCTAACAACAATCTCCGTGAAAGACCTTGTGAGGTCTTCCACAAAGATTGTGAAGCGGTTGTTTATATTTGATAAAAGGGAGACTCCTAACACTTAACAAATAAATAAATTTTTGTTCTTTTTTTGATTTCCAGAAACTACTTAAATTCTCGGTGTCAAAATAGAATATATGGGGGAATCTATTCTCTTTTTTACCCAAACAGATCTTGGAGATTGTGTAATGCTTACTCTCAAACTCTTCGTTTACACAGTAGTGATATTCTTTGTTTCTCTCTTCATTTTCGGATTTCTATCTAATGACCCAGGACGTAATCCCGGACGTGAAGAATAAAAGAGGAGTTTCCTTACTTTTTTTAGTGTCTTATTTTTTTTATAAACAAATAAAAAAAATTCAAGAAATTCGAAAGAGAAAAAAATAAGAAATCGTCAACAGAAACGGAAAGAGAGGGATTCGAACCCTCGGTACGAATAACTCGTACAACGGATTAGCAATCCGACGCTTTCGTCCACTCAGCCATCTCTCCCTATTGAAAAAAAAAAGGAATTACTAATTACAAAAAAGAATTACTAATTACTTTAGTTAGATTACACATAACATGCCGTTTTTAAAATCTTTTTTTCTAGGTTTTCAATTCAATATACATATATATAATATCAAATTTCATCAAATTTCAATTCGAAATTCTTTCAGATTCTAGACTCTTATAAATTCTAGAGAATAATTTATACATTCTATTCTATATAGAATAATTAACCTGAAATATAAGTCAAATTTTTTAAGTTATATATCTATATTATAATAGATATAAGAATTGAATACATTATATTATCTATATATAATTATCTATATATAAACAGAATATAGATTATAAATATAGATATAGATTCTATATAGATATAGAAAAAATATGTATACAAAAATAAACATATATAATATATATATTATAATATAGAATAATATAAATACATATAAAAATGAATCAAAATTTGAAATCAATACAAAAAATATATAAAACGTTAAATTAAATAAAAAAAATATA